CCACTCCATAGATAGTACACACAGATTCTTCTTGAATTTGAAATTCCTTTCGTTTCGGGTCGGAAAGACGGGCTGCTGGTGGGGCTGTGCCCATTCTCCCTCTTCTTCCGCTTTACAACCGGAATAAGGAACCTACGAATTCACCCTACCTGTCGATGAAAAAATGGGATTTTATAGGCTATAGGCGGATCAGAAAGATTTTTATGGAATGTCCTACTCCTGCCCGAGCTTTCCGATCAACCAATCCTCTATTTCAGGGACATCTGTGTTAGGTAGGCCCAGGGATCACTGATTAGTCGAATGAGCCCATCCCTATGGCCTATCATTTGTTGGTCGATCCGGCTGGCGGCTCCTGCATCTCCTACGTCTCTATGGGGGCCCCTTCATACAAGTTTGCTGCTAGGAGTCCCTCTAGTCGAATCAATAATCAATAGAAGTTTACTGACCTGGCTCTTCAATCGACGATTTACTGCTCCTTATTAGTTGCAGATGCCCATGCTTTGATTCGAAAGCCCTAGCCAGTGATGAATCCCCAGGAAGATCGGAGTTTTCCATTCCTCCTCCCTTCAGTCCAGTGTGAACCCGTCCCAGCAACGAACACCTTCCTACTGCAAAGTGAGGCTCTGTCCTTCCCCTATAATCCACTCTGGGTCGGAGGAGCAGCTAGTCCAACTTCTTGAGCAGCCGAGATATTGAACAACGAACATATGATTGAATTCCTTGCCTCACCCTGAGATGAAAGGGAAGGTCGATTTGACTCGAATCCTGGACCTGATCTTTAATCCTACACCGGAACATGATGCGATAGGAGAAGTTTTTCTTTTTTTTGGTCATTTTTTCATCAATGCTGGTTCAGTCGAGGCTCGTCCATGCCCAATCCCAATGGACAAACCTTCGATTTGCCTTGCCCCTAGCTCTATAATCCACCCGTCTTCCCCAGTCCCTGAAAGCCCTTCCGGGGGCCTAGCCCTCTTTCTCATTCTCAACTCGAGTCTTATCTTAAGTTCAGCGGCTTTCATCGTTGATGAAGACCTGCGCTAATAAGACAAAGAAATGGGGAGTCTATGCTTATCGATAGGATTCCCATCATTTGCAGTCTCCGGCGAAGGAGACAAGGGCGGGGCACCGAACATGTTCTATCCTCAACCTCCATCCGTCATTAGGTTTCTCAATTATCTTTCCTATTCACTAGTACACTGCGCGCTACAACTAGTGTTAGCCCCTACTTTTTTTGTTTTGTTTTGAAGAAGCCAGAAGCGCGCTAGCGCGCAACGGCTGATGAAAAGCCAGCAACTTGTGTTGAATAGGTTTTGGCTTGCCCCTTTCCACTTATTAGGTTGATAGGTTTGGAACCCTATACAAACAAGGGGCTGCTTGCTGCTCGCCCCTATCTCGTCAGGGGCTTATACACTCCACTCGTTACCACTAAACGACGAAGCCAGGAGCGGAAGGAGGGACTTGAACCCTCAACCTCAGCCTTGGCAAGGCTATGCTCTACCATTAAGCTATTTCCGCCAGCTACGGTAATGGCGAAGCACTACTGAGCAATTCACGTATTACTTGAGACGGACGACTTATGTTTTTCCGCCGGACCACAGTCTTGACCTCCGATCGAGCTACGAGCACGAGTAGGTAGGCGGCTAGAGGGGAAGGGGCGGCTGGGCTGCCTTTTCAATCAATCTCCGGCCGCTCAAACTATTGGTGCGAGTTGGTTGGAGTCTTGGTCTCGAGTCGAGCTGGGGCATCATTTCATTCTCGTAACGGGAATGAGTACACCGCAAGACCAGACAAGTTGCTCTCTCGCCTCGCAGCGGCGGCATCTGTCTTTTAAGTTAAGTCATTTCCTAAGACGGCTCCTATTATTCTACGATAATCCAAGCTGCAGCTCCACGAGTCTGCTCGGAACCGATTGATTCCTGAGCCATTCGTTCTCCCCTCTCGGTTGGCGTTTGCCAGGCACTAGAGCAAGTAAGAGAACCTAGAGTGAATGCACTTAAAGAACCGCAGATTTTTACCGGATTGTACACCTTTGTGTCTGGCTATGTATATGGATGTGCATAAAGAAGGGACATCTCTCTCCTTTTTTTTTGGGGGGAAGAGAGAGGGAAGAAGCTGCAGCGGCACCTCACGAACTTATTACTGGAGCAGGGCAGTACTATAGGCATTTGCGAGTGTTTGGATGCACGTGTTTTGTTCATATTCCTGCGCAATTAAGAGAAAAATTGTCCCCAAGGCAAAGGCAACCACTTCTGTCTTTCTTGGATATGCTCAGTCCGGGTATAGATGCTATGACGTGAAATCCAAGAGACTCGATGTATCCTTGAATGTTTTCTTTTGGGGTCGCCTCCTATTTTCCTTAACCTAATTAATAAGCCCCGGGGGAGAATGGTGATGGAGATGTATTGCGGCCTTCTCCTGTTCATCAACTCGAACCTCATTCTTCTGCAGTTGATGTTACGGATCAGCCTCACTCTTCAGGCCAGCAGCTTTGCTCAGCATCTTCTGCCGATTGTCAGCCTGTTCAGCTGACCTCAGAGGATTCCAGTCAGTCACCCGGCACAGCATGTTTTTACCGAAGCATTAGAAGAATGCGTCCAGACAATACGGTCTTGAATATTCTACGGTTGAATACCAAATGATAAGATGGATTGAATGATCTCTTCAGGAATAAATTCAAAAACGTTGCTAAGGTTCCAATTACCTTCCGCGTCCAATACTTCAGAGATTAAGGGAAAAGATGTGGGCCACTCAATAGCGTGCTCAATAAGCGGACCATCCAAGAACCAATGATCCAGCCAGAACAACGTGTTATGCCCATCTCCTATGAGGTATTTGCAATTCAGCATCAAACTTTGAATATATTCGCAAATCTCTCGCTTAGTAGCTCCAGGCTTCGAAACAGCAAGCCGGAGAGACTTTTGTCTAAAGAATTTGGACCTCATTCATTTTTGAGAATCTTCCATCCCCTTTCGAAACATCAGAGAATTCTCTAATCCCAAGAACATCTTCATCTATGGTAAGGGTTATTTTTTGCCAGGCAACCCAATGATGTTTATGATTGTCTTCCCCAAATGAACTATAATTTTTCTGAATTGATTGGGATACCAAGATAAACAAAAGGAAGAGGCTTCACAGGAATACCAGAAGTGTTCTAAATGATCGAAACCCGAGCTGGAGTAGTCTTTTTAGATGTGAATGCAGCACTTTTGCTCTTATTAATCTTCTGCCCCCTATTACATGATCAGTTTCATACATGTTAAGAAAGATAAAAAGATTCTATTCTGAATTGATCTTTTCAATCCTTGGAGGAAGACCAGGGTGTCATCCGCAAATAAGAGATGAGATATAGGCAAAGAATATCGACCCCTCTAAAATCATCCACATGACCTGTGGTCTTAAATACATTTTTTCACAGTACTGTAAGTCAATCTCAACTACGCTAAATGAGGAGAGAATACCTCATTTCCCTTTAGCCCCCTCCTCCTGTTTAGTCAACTAGCCAATCCTGTACGAGGGCTGCCTTCCTTCTCTGATTCACCACCTGGAAGGGGGGAAACCATTTCTATTTTATTCCCCTGATCCCTTTATCTGTCCAGTTTGGAGCCACCGTCGAAGTATAGTATAGCTGTGCCACTTATCCATCTTAAGAGCACGATCCCATGTCCCAACTCGATATGACGAGAGGTAATGAGCTTGTTCAGGAACCATGAATTAAGTCCGGAATCTCATTAGGGCAAACAAGGCTATCCGCTTCGGTTACTTTCCGATCAGACTTGCAAAAGAAGGTTCGAATAACGGTATCAAAACCCGGTACCTTCCCAATCGATGAAGCTGAAATTGGAGAAAGGGCGCGTTCCTTCAAGCTCTTGCCTTATAGTTTTAGGGGAAAACTTGGATCTGAGGGACTAAGCGAAAAGGAAGTCTTATAGGTATAGGAGAAGAGAGTGACTCTTAGAAGCCTCTCCGAAAAGCAAGTCGAATAGAGAAATCTTTGTTACGAACCGAGGTGTCAAGTAAGGATGTCAGTTCTTCCCTGAAATGGAACTTTCATGCTAGTTCTTATATGCCTTGGAAGTCAGTTTGGTAAGCAAGGTCTTTTTTCCATTTAATACACGAATTCGGTGAACGAATCACATCAACAAAAAATGCTTTGATCAAATTTCATTTCCAATTCAATTCTTGAAAGTCAGGGTTAACAAGAGTGAGAAGTGGCTGGGTAGCTACTTCGAAGGATAGCGTTATCGCTATAGGAGGGGAGCCTTTGTCCCATGGCATCTAAGCCGTTCGCACCGTAGGCAAGCAAAGAAGAAAGAAGGAAGAAAAGGCAATCAGCCCGTGCAAGAGCGAGAGCTGCTTTTGTAGTCAAGAGGTGCAGATCCATGGGCCCCCTTCACTTTATTTCGACCTCTTTCCATTCATTCTATCTCGACCGTGAGATGCTTCGATCGTGTATACTCGCAAGAAAAGGACTCGAATAAGAGCTGTGTGCATAGCAGCTTCAACCTCATTTTCCTCCTTTTCTTCGACCAACCTAAGATGTTCAACCCCTTCCTATGATTTATGAATCAAGAAGTCCTGCCTTCGGCTATTCCTTCTATCCCTCCCGGCCGGAAAGATCTCATAGATAAAGTGAGTTCCCGATATCGGAAATTCTTCTTATTCGATCCCCCACTCGAGCTATCTTGGACGCTCTATTACCTGCCCCCTCCACTATACTATAAGGGCTAGACTTCAATGCCTATGATTCTCTCTTCGCTACCGGTGGTTAGGGTAAGGGTATCGAAAGGACGAGGGGCGAAAAGGCTATTAAGATTTCGGCGGGTCGGCTTTGGACCGAACTTTCCATTCACGACTATAGCTACATGCTTGACTTGCCCGCAGGGCTAAAAGCGCTTGTGCTAGACTGCATGGGATGGGTAGGCTCCAGGGGCACTCTTCCCCTTTCCTTTATTCTCTTTGACCTTTACCTAGCCCTTGCTCTTTCTCCTTTGCTTTTCGTATAAGAAAGAAATTCACCGGGTGGTAAGCCACATACCTGTATATTCCACCTATGCTTAACTTATGTTATGTCTAGCCTAGACTTATAAGTATAAGGCCGCTAGAAGGAGTATGAATAGTTGGATTCCTTACTAGGCTTTTCTCCCTTTTTCTAGGAACTAGTCAATTAAGGTAGGGTTCTTCTTAGTCTACCCTTCTTTCTTTTATGATCTATCTGCTTGTGCTCTATAGAATAGAATAGAATAGATAAGATAATAGGTGCTCCCAGCCGTTATCCTTTTCGATCCAAATCGAGCTAATAGTTAGATTCCAGAATAGCCAATACAGTACTGTTAAGACGAGTTCTCAGCCATTGATCGTCTTTCATTGGAAGTTTCCTTTGATGTCGGTGCAGGCGAACGAGAAGGTTTCATCCCTATAATATATTTTCTCCTTTAGGCTAGTAGGTTATAGGGGAAAGATCAAGCTAGAGGTCCAACCTAAACAAGCCTCAGATCTGAGGGGTAATCGAAAGAATAATATAAGTTCCCTTGCCCAAATCGAATGTTCTACCTGACTTAATCCCCTTCTGAAGATAGAATATTAGGGCTAGATCCTCGGCCGTCATATGCTCTTCATGAGCTGATTCTCCATCCCTATCCGACTACCTTATCAGCACCAACCCTGGGATCTGCACCATCTACATGGTCGCTTACTTCACTGCCTACTTGTTCTCTGCCTCCATCATGGCTAGCCTCTCCTTCTATACGAGGGGAATCGCTTGGATCTCTGTCCTCTTCTTCTATAGGTTCTTCCTCCCGACTAGGATCCTCCCTCTTTCTGATCCGCATTCAATTGCTAAGATCACACCGCTTACTGATTAATGTCCGACAACAGCTCTTATTCCAATGTCTACTCCTATTAGTGCACCGGCGCTTATTCATCTACACACCGCTTATTCAACAGCGGATAGGCTTAGAGCTCCTACGAAGACAGCGGATATTGAAAAGAGCGCTTACTCTTCATGCAGCGGAGTCATTCACAAGAGAAAGACTAGCTGTGGATTCAATAGCAGTTTATTCTCAAAGAGGAGACTAGTGCCTTACCTTACTTCCTTTTTGGAAATTGTGTCAATTCAAAAGAAAGATCTAGTTACCGTCGCATCAACAGTCAAGGAAGAAGGGAAGGTAATAGAGTTCCGAAAGGCACTAATTACTGGTTGAGCTGATACGAGTAGTTAGAAATCGGATGCTACCAAAACTCTCTTTATCTTGTACTCCCCCTCTTCTCTCTCCACAGGCTCCAGAAGCCCTTCCTCCAACACCATTCAAAGAGGAAAAGAGGCAACTCATTCTCAAGCACTAGCAGCGGATGATTTGAACAAAATTCTTTCAAAACCTTATTCGAGTTCGAAGTAAGGAGTATATGAGAGCACAGGGAAGAAAGTCAATCTCCCAGGAAAGGTTGATCTCTCAGTATGTGAGGAGAATCCCCTCCCTAGTGGGGGTTATCATAAAGAAGCCTATCGGGATTGATGTTAATGGAATCATGATAGCAAGGAGAGCCCAAAGCATTGATTACGTCTAGTATCCAGTACTCTCATTCGAATCGGTACATCTCGCTTACTCTATGCCATCTATCTATCCTTGATATAAAATGGAATAGCTCAGGGATGCTCTTCTATTCGGAAAATTATCCCGCCTGGTGAGTACGTTCGCAAGAATGAAAGTCATATGCAAAGAAAGAAGAGAATTAGGCGAAGTCAATATTGCTGCTTCCCAATTTAGACTAGTTTCCCTCATATACATTCAATATATGGATGTACACTTCGAGTCACTTGCCCTTCTTGACCTAACCTGAAGCACTTGTCTTACTAATCTAACTTACGAGTGAGCGGAGTGGTGTGTGAGCTGCGCGAAAGGTTGCTTGCTTCCTTGCGATCGATCGTCTCACGCTTTGGTTTATAGTCTAGGCCTAGCTAGGCATTGACAATAGGATTTTTCTTTAGGAGCTCTCTAAACTCCTAGGAACCATATGAAGCATTTGAAGTTTGAGACAATAAGCAGACCCAGAGGTCTCTAAACATCGAGTGGCCATTCAGCAAAGACAACGAACTAGAGGGCCTTAAATTAATTTAATTTAATAGAGTGGGGCATGCTTATATCAACTATGCGGAAAGCAGTACGGCTAATAGTACGGTAAACAGGAGCAAGTAAGATTTGGATCCCCAACGACAAGCGAACGGGCAACCACGGTCTGCTTCTTACTTCGGAATGAGATGAGATTACCATCAACAAACAACTCATACCCGGAGGTGGATCTTCGATCACTAGGGGACCCGGCTCAGTCTGCATCGGAAAATCCTTCAATTCTGAGAGAGATGATTATTAGCCTTGTATAAAAGGCCCTGGCCCGGTGTCTTCGTCAAATATCACAATATTTGCATAACAGCCTCCCAGTGTTCAACTCGAAGCTGAGCCATAAACTGGCTAACCACTTGGGGTCTTTGACTTCTCTGATAAAGCCAACCTTTAATAACTTATTAATCTTAGTGATGATAAGCGGGAGGATTTCAGGGCCGTCTGGGAGCTTGCTTGATGGGAGCAGTATCGCTTTTTATAGTTAAGTGGTGCACTGCAGTGGGCCCAGGCATTTCTTTGTAACTCTAGACGAAGATCTTTTTTATTTTGCATCAAGAACTCTTTATATTATTCCCTTTCATCTGAAGATGGGTTAGCACTGATGAACACAGGCCTTGGTTCTTCACTTGTGCCAAGATTTATTTCCACCAGCTCGTCGACCGTTGCTTGACCACCGTCTTCTAGTTTCGGGGGAGCAGACTGAAACTTCTATTAGTTCACGAGATTTAGGATATTTTTCCGACGAGCTGCCTTCTTGAATTTCTACCATGCGAACGCTTGCTGGATAACTCAAATCCGGAACTCGTGGTTTGGGTTATCCATCATGATGCAAGACCAATTTTTGTTATAGGGTTAACATGTGTTCAAATGGTTTTTTCTCACCCCTTCCTCTACACAGCCCTTCACCTTTGAAAGGGTCATAGCCCATTTCCGTCATCAAGTGAATGACTTTATAATCATGCAGCAAAACGGGGAGTGACGCTTCACGACCTTCATTCTTGTCGACAGTTGTGGGAACATCGAACTTTCGTAGAGGAGAACGTAAAGGAGGACGTCTAGTGGCAGGGCGTCTCCTCTTCCGTCTTCTCCCCGCCTTAGTGGCATCAACTGGTATGACCACGTTTGGAGAGATCTTGAGTCTTAGACATGGAACCTCTTCGAGAGAGACTCCTGATATTAAAGATGGGATCACTTTCCCGACGTTGCTCACTAGGGATGTAGCGATACGTCTTCTTCATGGTTGGCCTGTGACTTCAATATTCTTATTTCATTTTTCCGAGAAAGCCATTTGATCTGGAGGTGTAGGAGCAGGCTTTCGCAACTCCGGCTCCAAATAGAATTTAGAATCTGCATAGAATGCTTCTGTCGTCGTGAAATATTGGTATTTGCAAAGATCCTCTTGGTTTCTCCTTCGGGGAGTCTTGTACTTAAAACACGGATGCCGTATAGAGGGCACTACTTTGTGCTCGTGCAGCCAAGGACGTCCCAAAAGAACATTGGTTGAGGTGATAGCATCGATGACGTGAAATGTGACATAAGTCATCATATCTTCGATCATTAACCGTAATCGGGTGGTGCCTAGGGCTTGTTGACCCGATTGGGTTCATCCTTCTATCATGACATTGGTTGGACTGAGATCATTGATAGTATATCCCAACTTCAGCAGCATCTTCAAAGGGATGATGTTTATCGCAGACCCGCAGTCTAACATGATTCTGGATACAGGTATGTCTTCAAGACTTCCAGCCATCAACAAAGGCCGGTTGTGCAACTTAGTCCCCAACAATCAGTCTTCATCTGAGAATTCTATAGAACAGCATTGAGCCGTCGATGTGTCGATTTTTCTCTGCATGAGTTTTCTTCAGGAAAGGACAGAGCTGTAATCAGCGCCTTTCTAAGATCAGATAGACACAATGTGTCGTACACGCTTAGCAAGGAGGGTCTTTTCTTCAGATGGGCCATGACATTGTATTTGATCTTATCGGGGGAAGCTGTTTGGTTAGGTGGAGCTTGGGATGCCCCCACTGAAGGCGATGGAAGCTGTACGTCGGGTAATTGAGTACCCGACCTTAGAGTTATCTTGTTGACATAAACTGGCTCCTTCGGGAAATGGAGTGGGCCATTCTCTTCGTCGAATACATCGATCGTGAGGCAAGAATAAGTCGCCATCTTGGATCCTTCCTTATAGTCTTCAAGAGTTCGGCGTCTATGCTTCCTTCATTTCTTAAGTACGCAAGGGGGAAGGGAATGAAAGGACTGAACTTAGTTCTCTTAGCCTAGTTTGAATGATATGAACTAGGCCTGGTGCGGATGGGAAGTCGGAAGCTGCGATGGCTAGGAATTCTGTCTTAGATCCCTCATTTCTTCGCGAAGATGATTCAATTGGACTGGAAGTCATTCAACTGTGGTCAATAGAAGGCTTTCGCACCTCATCTCATTCCGAAGTCAAGTAAGGAGTCCTAGTTCAGAGGCAGAGTACAGGGATCGATGGAAGAAAGTAGCCAATTCTCTTTCTAGCTAGTCTTCCTTTACCAATGGAGATAAAAGGAGATAGAAGAAGAAATCACATGTATGCGTGCTAAGCGTGGGCAAGCGTGGAAACCGAAGGCTATGGAATAGTTTAGTCGCTAGAAGGATAGGAAGTTGGGGACAGAGGGTATGAAAGAGTGACTGACCTGGCGATTCCCATGTTTAATATTCCGATCGATCTTTCTGCTGGCGGACAGGCGGGGGAGAATGCCGGCAGAAGCCTCCCCAGGAAACTGCTAGCACTAAGGTACCTAGCTTTGCTACGGCCGGGACATCCTCAGCTGTAGTACAAATAGGTTACGAGCAAGAAGAAATTTAGGAAAAATGGCGTTCGGAAGAGAAGAAGAGAAGGG